TTCCAAACATATATGCCATGGTTCCTTACTGCGACAGGGTGCAAATATCTCAATTTCACCCTTTTAGATACTCTTTCAGACCCATTGCCGATACTGAGTAGTAGTCAAAAATTTGTATCCATTTTTCATGATATGATGCATGGATCAGATATATCACGGCCAATTCCTCATAAGATTCTTCCACAATGGACTCTGATAAGTGAGATTTCGAGTCAATGTTTACAGAATCTTCTTCTGTCCGAAGAAATGATTCATCGAAATAATGAGTCACCCGTTCCATTGATATGGGCACATCTGAGATCAACAAATGCTCGGGAGTTCCTCTATTCCATCTTTTTCCTTCTTCTTGTTGCTGGATATCTCGTTCGTATACATCTTCTCTTTGTTTCCCGAGCCTCTAGTGAGTTACAGACAGAGTTAGAAAAGATCAAATCTTTGATGATTCCATCATACATGATGGAATTTCGAAAACTTCTGGATAGGTATCCTACATCTGAACTGAATCCTTTCTGGTTAAAGAATCTCTTTCTAGTTGTTCTGGAACAATTAGGAGATTCTCTGGAAGAAATACGGGGTTCTGCTTCTGGTGGCAACATGCTATTGGGTGGTGGTCCCGCTTATGGGGTCAAATCAATACGTTCTAAGAAGAAATATTGGAAGATCAATCTCATCGATCTTGTAAGTATCATACCAAATCCCATCAATCGAATCATTTTTTCGAGAAATACGAGACATCTAAGTCGTACAAGTAAAGAGATCTATTCATTGATAAGAAAAAGAAAAAACGTGAACGGTGATTGGATTGATGAGAAAATAGAATTCTGGGTCGCGAACAGTGATTCGATTGATGATGAAGAAAGAGAATTCTTGGTTCAGTTCTCCACCTTAACGACAGAAAAAAGGATTGATCAAATTCTATTGAGTCTGACTCATAGTGATCATTTATCAAAGAATGACTCTGGTTATCAAATGATTGAACAACCGGGATCAATTTCCTTACGATACTTAGTTGACATTCATCAAAAGGATCTAATGAATTATGAGTTCAATAGATCCTGTTTAGCAGAAAGACGGATATTCCTTGCTCATTATCAGACAATCACTTATTCACAAGCCTCGTGTGGGGCTAATAGTTTTCATTCCCCATCTCCTCATGGAAAACCCTTTTCGCTCCGCTTAGCCCTATCCCCTTCTAGAGGTATTTTAGTGATAGGTTCTATAGGAACTGGACGATCCTGTTTGGTCAAATACCTAGCGACAAACTCCTATGTTCCTTTCATTACGGTATTTCCGAACAAGTTCCTGGATGACAAGCCTAAAGGTTATCTTATTGATGATATCGATATTGATGATAGTGACGATATTGATGATAGTGACGATATTGATGATGACCTTGATATTGATACGGAGCTGCTAACTATGACGAATGTGCTAACTATGTATATGACGCCGAAAATAGACCTATTTGATATCACCCTTCAATTCGAATTAGCAAAAGCAATGTCTCCTTGCATAATATGGATTCCAAACATTCATGATCTGCATGTGAATGAGTCGAATTACTTATCCCTCGGTCTATTAGAGAACTATCTCTCCAGGGATTGTGAAAGATGTTACACTGGAAAGATTCTTGTTATTGCTTCGACTCATATTCCCCAAAAAGTGGATCCCGCTCTAATAGCTCCGAATAAATTAAATACATGCATTAAGATACGAAGGCTTCTTCTTCCACAACAACGAAAGCACTTTTTCATTCTTTCATATACTAGGGGATTTCACTTGGAAAAGAAGATGTTCCATACTAACGGATTCGGGTCCATAACCATGGGTTCCAATGCGCGAGATCTTGTAGCACTTATCAATGAGGCCCTATCAATTAGTATTACACAGAAGAAATCCATTATAGAAACTAATACAATTAGATCAGCTCTTCATAGAAAAACTTGGGATTTTCGATCCCAGATAAGATCGGTTCAGGATCATGGGATCCTTTTCTATCAGATAGGAAGGGCTGTTACACAAAATGTACTTCTAAGTAATTGCCCCATAGATCCTATATCTATCTATATGAAGAAGAAATCATGTAAGGGAGGGGATTCTTATTTGTACAAATGGTACTTCGAACTTGGAACGAGCATGAAGAAATTAACGATACTTCTTTATCTTTTGAGTTGTTCTGCCGGATCGGTCGCTCAAGATCTTTGGTCTTCATCCAGACACGATGAAAAAAATTGGATCACTTCTTATGGATTCGTTGAGAATGATTCTGATCTAGTTCATGTCCTATTACTATTATTACTATTAGAAGTAGAAGGCACTCTGGCTCTGGCGGGATCCTCACGGACAGAAAAATATTGCAGTCAGTTTGATAATAATCGAGTGACATTACTTCTTCGGTCCGAACCAAGGAATCAGTTAGATATGATGCAAAATGGATCTTGTTCTATCGTTGATCAGAGATTTCTATATGAAAAATACGAATCGGAGTTTGAAGAAGGGG